CATATAACTATTGTATTGAAAGATATATCTAAAGAAAAAAACTATTTCATATGGTTAAGAAAATATGGATGGGTATATAAAGATAAGTATACAGATGTCAGAGAGAGGTATCTATATATGATGGATCTATATCGGAACAGAATGACATGGGCTAATAGAGAAATGATATGGCCTTATAGAGACAGCGAGGTGTTATGGGACAAAAAATAAATCCACTCGGTTTCAGACTTGGTACAACCCAAAGCCATCATTCTGTTTGGTTTTCACAACCAAAAAGTTATTCCGAGGGGCTCCAGGAAGATCAAAAAATACAGAATTGTATCAAGAATTATGTACAAAAAAATATGAAAATATCCTCTGGTGTCGAGGGAATTGCACGCATAAAGATTCAAAAAAGAATCGATCTGATTCAGGTCATAATATATATGGGATTTCCAAAATTGTTAATAGAGGGCAGCCCACGAGGAATAGAAGAATTACAAAGAAATGTGCAAAAAGAATTGAATTCTGTGAACAGAAAACTTAACATTGCTATCACAAGAGTTGCAAAACCTTATGGACAACCTAATATTCTTGCAGAATTTATAGCCGGACAATTAAAGAATAGAGTTTCATTTCGAAAGGCAATGAAAAAAGCTATTGAATTAACCGAACAAGCGGATACAAAAGGAATTCAAGTACAAATTGCCGGGCGTATCGACGGAAAAGAAATTGCACGTGTCGAATGGATCAGAGAAGGTAGGGTTCCCCTACAAACCATTCGAGCTAAAATTGATTATTGTTCCTATACAGTTCGAACTATCTATGGGGCATTAGGAATAAAAATTTGGATATTTACAGACGAGGAATAATGGTTCTTTTGTTGTCTTTCTGTTCCATCCATCCGGCAATTGAATAAAAAATAAAAAACTCGTTCATTCAATAAAAAAAATTAGAAATTTTAGAATTCTATAGGGTTGAATAACAATTCGATTGACTCCATATAATTGCTATGCTTAGTGTGTGACTCGTTGGTTTGGTTAGGTAAGGATTTAAAAACAAAGGACCGTTGCCTAGTGTGAACTTAACTATATAACCAATAACCAGCTCATTGCTTCGTATTATCTGGATCCAAGGAACCAGTCACTATATGATGTATCGATCGTATTGTTGTAGCAACTGAAATCTTTTTTACAGAAAAGAAAAATCAATCAAATCAGATTATAAGGTTGTGAAGAAAAAACAAAGGGATATAGATAGATGGAAGGATGAGAGAAAGAAAGAAAAAGAATAGCAATGATATACGATATACGATTCCAATATGTATGGTCTATGAACTATCTCATAAAAGGCAGTGTAATAAAGCATTAAATTAATATGTATTCGTCCATAATTAATAATTAGATGAATCCAATTAATTCATAAGAAAAATAAAAATAATAAAGAGCATCGAGTCAATAAAGACTGAGGAGATTGATTCAGGAATCCATTTTTTTATTAGGAGCTCCGTTGCAAAGTTCGGGCCTAGCCATTAATCGAGAAGCGATGGGAACGACAGAACCTGTGACTGCGGAAGATTCCCTTGAAAAGAATGCTAATGATTCATTGGGTGGGATGGCGGAACGAGCCAAGAACCAATTCATTTATTATGAGAGAGAGGTCATGAGATGCCTCTACGAATGAAAGGGATGTTCAAAGAGCAAATATTCGCCCGCGAAAGCCTTAATTGGATTGCTAAATTTTTGGTGATTCAATAAAGGTAAGACGATTAATTAAAAAGACAATTATACATTATATTATAATAATTTGATATTTACGAGCAACATTTTTAAATTCCTACGGGACAGATTAGAGCTCAACAAATTCCATGATTCGGTGTATTATTTATTAAATAATATATCTGTAATTTTCTTTAAATTGTTTCATTCGCGAGGAGCTGGATGAGAAGAAACTCTCATGTCCGGTTCTGCAGTAGAGATGGCATTGAGAAACAACCATCAACTATAACCCAAAAAGAACCAGATTTCGTAAACAACATAGAGGAAGAATGAAGGGAATATCTTATCGAGGCAATCGAATTTGTTTTGGCGGATACGCCCTTCAGGCACTTGAGCCCGCCTGGATCACATCTAGACAAATAGAAGCGGGGCGACGAGCCATGACACGATATGCGCGCCGTGGTGGAAAAATATGGGTACGTATATTTCCAGACAAACCTGTTACAGTAAGACCTACCGAAACACGTATGGGTTCGGGGAAAGGATCTCCCGAATATTGGGTATCCGTCGTTAAACCGGGTCGAATACTTTATGAAATGGGCGGAGTATCAGAAATTGTAGCCAGAGAAGCTATTTCTATAGCTGCGTCCAAAATGCCTATACGAACTCAATTCGTTATTGCGGGATAGGGATGTGGGACGAAAGGAAAGGGGCCCTTGTGATGAAAAAAACCGCAGTTTATTTATTTCTGGACAAATAATATTTCTTCTTTTTTTCTTCGCCTTTTGCTTTGAATTGAAAGAAAAAAAGATAAAAAAAAATGATATGATTCAACCTCAGACCTATTTAAATGTAGCAGATAACAGCGGGGCTAGAGAATTAATGTGTATTCGAATCATAGGAGCTAGTAATCGCCGATATGCTCATATTGGTGACGTTATTGTTGCTGTAATCAAAGAAGCAGTGCCCAATATGCCTCTACAAAGATCAGAAGTGATCAGAGCTGTAATTGTACGTACATGTAAAGAACTCAAACGTGACAATGGTATGATAATACAATATGATGACAATGCAGCAGTTGTCATTGATCAAGAAGGAAATCCAAAAGGAACTCGAGTTTTTGGTGCGATCGCTCGGGAATTGAGACAGTTGAATTTTACTAAAATAGTCTCATTAGCTCCTGAGGTATTATAAATACTAATAGATGAGAACATAATAATAGCAGGGTATCTGAATTAGATTCCACTTTCAATTTATAATTAGTAGAATGCATTAGTAGATTGTGTCTCACGCATATACCTTTAATAATTCATAAAAAAAGAATAAAAAAGCAGAGTATGTTGATTATATAAAAACTCGGAGGCACCAATAATTATAGTTCATCATGGGTAGGGACACTATTGCCGAAATAATAACTTCTATACGAAATGCTGACATGGATAAAAAAGGGACGGTTCGAATAGCATCTACAAATATCACCGAAAACATTGTGAAAATACTTCTACGAGAAGGCTTTATCGAAAATGTGAGAAAACATCGAGCAAGCACGAAATGTTTCTTGGTTTTAACTCTGCGACATAGAAGGAATAGAAAAGGACCATATCGAACTGTTTTAAAACGTATCAGCCGACCCGGCCTACGAATCTATTCCAACCATCAACGAATTCCTAGGATTTTAGGAGGAATGGGTATTGTAATTCTTTCTACTTCTCGAGGTATAATGACAGACCGAGAGGCTCGACTAGAAGGAATCGGAGGAGAAATTTTGTGTTATATATGGTGATCTTTCTGGTATCCGAATTGCATCCGTAACTTCCTAGTTTGTTTTGTGAAAAAAAGAGGAAAGACGGGTTGTCTAATATCACTCCTCCTCCATTAGTTGATAATTCAAGGGGGTTACCTGGAATGAAAGAACAAAAATGGATTCATGAAGGTTTAATTACTGAATCACTTCCAAATGGTATGTTTCGGGTTCGTTTAGATAATGAGGATCTTATTCTAGGTTATGTTTCGGGAAGGATCCGACGTAGTTTTATACGGATACTGCCAGGTGATAGAGTAAAAATTGAAGTAAGTCGGTATGATTCAACCAGGGGACGCATAATTTATAGACTCCGCAATAAAGATTCGAACGATTAAATGGCTTTTTCAACATTCCTCTCGCGCGGATACAATTGGAAGTTCCAAATTTTAAATTTAAAGAGACTTATTTTCTTCCAAAGAGTAGATTCGGAATTCAGGTAAGGAATAACAAATATGAAAATAAGGGCCTCCGTTCGTAAAATTTGTGAAAAATGTCGACTGATCCGTAGGCGGGGGCGAATTATAGTAATTTGTTCCAACCCTAGGCATAAACAGAGACAGGGATAATCTTTCTAAAAAAGGACCCTCCAAAGAACTCAATACACAAATAAAAGATCTGTTTTGACATGAAATGGATATATCCGTATATCTCTGACTCATATTTATGAGATGATAAAATATGGCAAAAACCATACCAAGAATTGGCTCACGTAGGAATGGACGCATTGGTTCGCGTAAGAATGGACGTCGAATACCAAAAGGGGTTATTCATGTTCAAGCAAGTTTCAACAATACCATTGTAACGGTTACAGATATACGGGGTCGGGTGGTTTCATGGTCCTCAGCCGGTACTTGTGGCTTCAGGGGCACAAGAAGAGGGACGCCATTTGCTGCTCAAACCGCAGCCGCAAACGCTATTCGTACAGTAGTGGATCAGGGTATGCAACGAGCAGAAGTCATGATAAAGGGTCCTGGTCTTGGAAGAGATGCAGCATTACGAGCCATTCGTAGAAGTGGTATACTATTAAGTTTTGTCAGAGACGTAACCCCTATGCCACATAATGGATGTAGACCTCCTAAAAAAAGACGTGTATAGAAATTAAGAATTGAACGGATTTCAAGAGAAATAAATGATTCAATGATCTGATCAAATAATATTACTATGCTTCGAGAGGAAGTAGCAGTATCTACTCGGACACTACAGTGGAAGTGTGTTGAATCAAGAGCAGACAGTAAGCGTCTTTATTATGGACGTTTTATTTTGTCTCCGCTTATGAAAGGACAAGCCGATACAATAGGCATCGCGATGCGAAGGGCTTTGCTTGGAGAAATAGAAGGAACATGTATCACACGCGCAAAATCTGAAAAGATACCACATGAATATTCTACCATAGTAGGTATTGAAGAATCGGTACATGAAATTTTAATGAATTTGAAAGAAATTGTATTGAGAAGTAATCTGTATGGAACTCGCGACGCATCTATTTGCGTCAAGGGTCC